CTTCGCGAGGCGCGAAGCGGCCGCGGGTCTAGATTCTCGTTTTTTCGGCCGCGCGCCTGCGGCGGCCCTCGGTCGTTGTTAACTTACCAAATGCTTCCGCGTTATTCTACGCCACTAATCTTTGAGCGGCCTCTTTCATCTAATTCCCAGCCTCTTATACCTATAGTCAACGAGGGCGACAGGTTACGTTTGATTCGATATGCTTACTAGCATATCGAATCCAGGGCTTATAGTTTAATTGGTTCAAACGCACCGCTCATAACGGTGATATTGTAGGTTCGAGTCCTACTAAGCCTATATTCTAGAAAACCAAAGTAATAAAATTAGACTGAAATGAATGCGTAACATGTTGCGCTTTGAATTCCCAAAATATATATAGATTTTTTTGCTCCGCAGGTCATTGTTGTTTTTTACTAATTTATCATCATCAAATTCCATAATGATAAAAAAAAATATATATATATTTTTTTGGGTGTATAGCTTAATTGGTAGAGCATTAGGCTTTTAACTTAATGGTCGCAGGTTCAAGTCCTGCTATACCCAAATGTTTTTATAGAAATTCCCCTGGCAGTTGATATGCACATCAAAATATACATTGTACGTTGGCTCGTCTAGTACGAGTAATTACGTTAAACTAAAATATATATATATTTTTTGATGTCTTTATGGCCGCTCACGCCCTTTTTTTTCTTCGTGAGAAACCTTTGGCCTCTAATCTAAGCTCAGATAATGAAAAACGCAAAGAGAAAAGTTACAAGAAAATTTGTTGGCTTAGATTAGGCGAAGAAAACTAGCAGCCCAGTAGGATGCGGCTCTGAAAAGAGAGAAGTGTTGTAGGTGTTACCAACTACTATTCCTATTTCATTTCTCTCTATGTGAACAATCTGCAGCAATCCTGCAGTGTTGGAGTTGTTTGATAGCAACTGTGAATAACAATAGATATAGATATCTTCCTATCTAGCTCCCGCAAATTCATGTCATATCTAGAATTTTTCCATCAAGAGCGGATTCCCGTTATTTTCAAGTTTCGCCAGTAATCTACGTCACCGTCAGCATTAATTATCTATCTGTCTCTTTCATTAATTATCTAAATTATGCCAACCTATCTTATAAAGGCAATATAATAAATACTGGCGACACGATTAAGAAGCAGTGCTCTTCATTTTTAGTATTTTTTGTTTCTACTATCTTTTTTTTTATTGGTCATTTATCAAAAATTTTCTGTAGTTTTTGCTCGGTCTTGGTTCTTGTCGAAGCGAGTAGTAATTTCTGCTGTTTGTTTGACAGCTTATTCGTTCTACACTCTTCTATGCACCGTATGCGGAGTGCTCCTTTAATATTAATGAATACGTCAGAAGCATTGGCAACCTATACATTCTTGCCATAACTGTTCAAATATCTGTCCTCGTTATTTAATCGTCTTCTTTTTCTCCAGCATAACAAATTGAGTTGCCATATTCCAATTAATTGAGAAATTGATTACATTAACGTCATAATTAGTTTTGGCGGCCCTTTCAGGGCCCCTTGTTAAATGAATATCTTTTTGCCATTCCTTTTCGGGGCGAGGCGGGGCTCCGCCCCCCCAATGGACGTTGTCCAACGAGGGCAGAGCGGGTAAGTGCTTAAGTGGCACCATCTGCTAAGACGTCTAAATGCTTTCCTTGATAACCGGAAGTTCTGAAAAAGTGTGAAATGCCGGAGGGCTTTTGACCATCCATTCAAGTGTCGTTGAATTCTGTTCAACAGCCCAAGGACTTGAAGCACACTTGTTTTCACTGGTTAGAGTAAAAAAAACCACTACAAAGAAACACAAAATTCCTACTACAGAAACATACGAGCCGAAACTACTAAAGGCATTCCATCCAGCATAAGCATCTGGATAATCTGGAATGCGACGTGGCATACCTGCAAGACCTAAAAAATGCATAGGAAAAAAAGTCAAGTTCACACCAAAGAAAGTGATCCAAAAATGAATTTGACCTAAAGTCTCTGGATATTGAAGACCAGTTATTTTCCCTATCCAATAGTAGAATCCTGCAAATAAAGCAAAAACAGCTCCCATAGAAAGAACATAATGGAAATGTGCAACCACATAATAAGTATCATGTAGAGCGATGTCCAGCCCAGAATTGGCCAATACTATTCCAGTGAGAGTAGAGTAGGTGCCCTTACTCGCGTGGGGCCAATTTTGGGTTTCCCTTGCGCTTTTAGTGCACCTCTCTCGTAACCGTACATGATAGTTTTCCCATCATACGGCTTGCCCGCGCGTTTAATTCTCTCACGACTTGGCACGGGTTTCATAGCCTGTACCGACGTGTCGAACGAGGCTGCGGTGCCTCTCCGGTTTCCTTTTTTTCCCTCTGAGTTTATCTTTTCGATCGAGGAGAGAGAGCCCGAAAAAGTATTTTCCGTGGTCGGCTCTCTCGTGCTCGAGCTTGGCAAGTGTAGTCAGAGAATAACGCGGCAGCAAGGGCGCAACATATATTATATTATATATTGCCGCGCCCCTTCAACAACTTTCTCAGTTTCATGAGCTTTTAGTCTGGTCATCATCTCGTTTATCTGTGAGATGTTCTTGTCGAGTTGGCTCAACTTGCGCTGCTATTGTTGTGTCCTCTTTATTGGTCCGGATTTGTTGACTAGGCATCTGGTATCGTCCAGTATAGATCTGCCGCGTAGCCTTTTGAAAAGAGGCGTAGCGGGACCAAGCTTTTTGGTTGGGGTTTTCCAACATACTTGTGTGCTCTTCTTGTCTTGGTTCGGACTTCTATAACTGCAGAACACCAGAAAGTCACCTCTGACTTAATTCCGAGTTCCTTTCCCTGGAAAATGATGTTGATATATCACTTCTGGAGAAGCCTGCGGCCTCTTGTTTTAATCCGTCCCATTGTAGTTGTAAGGCGTTTGCTTTTTTTAGTATGATTAGAGTGCGAACACAGCAGCTCCTGATGACGAGTTTCATTTCATTTGTTAATTGGTAGAACTTATCAACGAACGAATAGTAGTTGCATATTCCTCTTAGGATTCAGCCTTTGTAGTCCTCTCGTATTTTGCTCAACGCGCCAACGAAACGAATCGTATAAGTCTCCTATCTCTTTTTCAACAGGTTTACCAAAATGAAATGGTCGATGTTGCCGTAGTATTTTGTTCTATGCCCTTTCAGAGCTCAGTGGTGTTTTTGCAGTCCAGTTCCGATGACACCGTGGGCTAAATAAATGCAAGGGTCGAAGACTAAAACATTTGTATGCCAACTCGATCAGGTCTCCTTGAAATAGAAATCTGCAAGGGTTAAGGTTGTTGTTAAGGTTGCTTTTGTCGTTGTTGAGAATGGAATGCAGTTCTTTCGCTATCAGGTTAGTTATCCGCCTGACTAGTGAAGTCCTCACACGCCTGTGCGCCTGGCCCGCGTAGCAAGGGTATAGCAAAAATATTTTTCCAAACCTCATTTGTCGAGGGCCTCCTCAGCAAAGTGAAGTGGTGGGTCACCTGCTGTCCCGTGCTTGACAGAAATGGCGTCATCCGGTTAGGTGTTGGGATTGGGAACCTCAAGTCCTTCATAGCGGGCGAGGCTTACTTGAGCCTTGAATTGCTTGCACCCTACTGCCATTTGGCCACGTACGAGATTTTCGAGAGAGTTGACGCGTTGACCCGGCAAGGGGTCCGCCGGGTTCGCCTCCCGTTAGTGCAAATTACCTCGTTGTTTTTGGTTCCTTCCGTTGCCTTTTTAGGGTACCACCTTTCGGAAGCCCCCAAAGGAGGGGTTTTTTCACCCTACTCATCTTTGCTTCTGGGGTCTCCCCTACACGTCAACTGGAGAGAGAATACGTCCGTCTGTCGCCATTTCTGGGGTTATGGCGAAGTAAACGTCATCCATTCCGGTTAGCACGTCGCACCCCCCTACAGTAAACAGAAAGATAAATCCTACAGCAAATAACATGGGTGTTTTGTATTGTATTGAACCTCCCCACATGGTAGCAATCCAACTAAAAATTTTTATTCCAGTAGGCACGGCAATAATCATGGTAGCCGCAGTGAAGTAAGCACGTGTATCAACATCTAAGCCTACGGTAAACATGTGGTGCGCCCACACAATAAATCCAAGAACTCCAATACTGATCAAGGCATAAACCATGCCTAGATAACCAAATACGGGTTTTCTTGAAAAGGTAGAAACGATATGACTAATGATACCGAATCCTGGCGAGATTAGAATATAGACCTCAGGATCGGGATAGATTTTGCCGTTCCCAGCAAAGCCCCCCACAGAACCCAGCGAGCTCCTCTCAAAGCACTGGGCTCTTCGCGGAATATGCCCATAACCTATGTAGTCTATCCTCAAGCATGTTCTGTAACAAGACACCAAGAGTGCACAAGGGATTTGTGCAACAAATTCCCATCACCAGGCACTTCCGAGTTCTTATAAAAAGGCCGCAGGTCCTGAATCTCTAAATTAGAGCTAGTCAAATAACCTAAGCCTTGATTGCAGACGGGACATATACCTTTCTGGCGGATGAATAGCTTGCTAAATTCATTACCTTTCCCGTCCACCAAAATTTCCCGATAGCTTTGAATCCGAAGATTCCATTCATCAAAAGGGGTTGAATCTACAAAAGGATTACCTAGATCACAAGATGCTCGAAACATATGAGCAGGAACTTCTTTTACCATAGACGCAAGGAGTGTTATCCATATCACGTCAGCATAATGGCGTTTGGCATCTACACTGGGCTCGGTCCAAGTAGCATGGAAATCCCAGAGTCTGCCACGGGGAGAGGGCACCCCCTGATAGAATCGGGAAACCAGTCTGGGTCGAGGAGTTTTAGAGAATTTACGATGTAAATATCGCCAGCTTCTATGCCAGATCCAGTGATCCAGCAGACTGAAGGTATGAAGAAAGTTGCCAATTCCAAAGTAGTTGCCCCAACCATGAAGAATTGGGTTTAGCAATTTGATCATTTGATAAGGCCGCAGGTCTATATTTTCAGAAAAGACATTTTTTATTTTCCATTTCAGCAACATTATCCTATTAGGATTAGGATACACGTAGAGGCCCCCACGAGTGAACACCTTACATGAGGAAGTGACTTGGCTATGAGAGCGAGCCCGATCGATATTGTGGAATATGAAGCCGATAAAATTAAGTCTCTCTCCGATCTTCCACGGGAATATGCGGGTTTTTTCTGAAGACAATTGGAGGCCACGTTCCGCCAGGAAACTTTTTGCTTTTTCAAAAAGTCGTTCCACTAATGTCTCATCATCAGTAATAATGACAAAGTCATCAGCATACCTGATAAGGCGGACTGAGTCTGTTTTTCGGGTCTGGTTAAAGAGATAACTATGGCCTTTCCTTTGCATCCATTCTGTCCTTCCAGGATCAGTCATAGTGGTCCGGTGTCCGCCAGTTATTTTCTTTTCTAAGCCATCCAGGGCAAAGTTCGCGATTAAAGGACTTATGACACCGCGGAACGAGACTTCAAGTTCCCCTTGATATTCAATTGGACTCTTAAGCCATTCCTCGAGTACAATTTCTGTACTACTAGGCATGGGAAAATTCTCTAAGATCCATTGGTAAAATATTTGGCCAAAGAAGCCTTTTATATCAGCCTCAATTACCCATTTGGAAACAAACTTTTTACTATTTTGTTCCATTTTCTTATTGCCAACTTTGCGTACTCTTTGCCTTCTCGTGTCTAATATGTAAGCAATTTCACCTATCGCCATGTGTGCACATTTTCCCCTCCGAGATCCGAAGCTATATTTGTCAGCAAAGGGTTCTGTTACAGGTTCAATAGCTAGTTTGAACAAGTGCTGGACGGTCCTGTCAAATATTGTGGGTATTTTTAGCAGCCTTTCACCATTTTTTGGTTCAAAAATGGAAACATGGCGAACGGGTGAGCTCTTGTAGTTTTTTAGATTAATCCAAAAGATACGACGAACTAGACCGATTTGGGAAGAAGCTTCTAGTATTTTACCATCGACTCCCGCAGTTCGACTTCCAGAAGTATAATATAAATTATCTACGGCAATTATTCGAGAGGTTAATTGAGTACAGATTTCAAGCATGCAGTCTTTCAGGAGTGGGTTTCCGAGTCCCAGGGAAGCTGCTAAAAGAGAGAGGATCCTTTGTTGGTTCTTTACTAATTTATGGATAGCTGTAAATTTCTTTCCCAACATTGGCCACCGACCCTCGTTCATGATGACCGCGGCTTTCCTGGCGATAATTCGTGATTTTTTTCGGGTCTCCTTCCATTCAGTGAAGAGACTGTCTGGAGATCCTGAGCCATTAGAGAAGCCACGTCTCTCTTTCCACGTCAAACGTTTCAGCATTACCCACATGTTATTGTGTATAGCCTTACGTCTCATCTCACCCTGTGATAGCATCATTGACTTGGATATATCAACAATGTCCAGTTGAATGGAAATGCCCATTTCGGCTCTTGAAAAAAGTTCCACCACAGGGGCAACGCTACCAATAGAATATCTGTCTTTTCGAAAGATGTTGGGTCTCGAGTGGTCCGCCCGGGCAAGGGCCGAAGGCTTCTTGCACGCAACGTGTGAAATCTTACCCTTGAGAGAAAAGAGGGCACACTCCAATCCCAAAAGATCCCTACTATTACCGGGGTCTAACCTAAAAGAGTTTGAAACTGAAACAAAAGAAAAAGGGCCTTTTTTTCTTTTTCTGGCACCATCCTCTACCTTTCTCATGACATCGACTCCCAAACATCCCACCTCATTGCCAGTTATCTGCATTCCAGGCAGATAGTTTATTTGAGGCACAGAACAGCTGTGCTCGCTTAGGTAGCGCTGTAAGGGCAACGTACCACCTTTTCTATTGGCGCAATCGCGCCCATGACCAAAAAACCAAAAGAGATGCTGGTATAATATTGGATCTCCTCCTCCTGCAGGATCAAAAAAGGTTGTATTAAAGTTCCTATCAGTTAATAACATGGTAATTGCCAATCTATTCACACACTTTTGGTCAATGGAGCACAATAAAAATCGATTTTTTTCATGCCGTTGTGGTGCAGTTTGGACTATATCTTCATCTTTTGTTAATCATACCCGCTTTGATGCGCACAATATCCTTTTTTTTAGCCCGCATTGACCACGAGGCCAAAGGATTTGCAAACACTAGGATCATGCACCCATCACTTTAAATCAAGCCGGCCAAATAGGCATCAAGCTTTTGTTTGCCTGGATGGCAAAAGTAGGTTTGACCAGAGATGTTTGGCGTATAGTCTCTGAGGGCGAACCATCATGGTTCGTTCCCTGCTGATCGTCTTTGCAGAGTTCCCAGCATATAGTCAAATTCGACCAAGACATCGCTGCCTTGTCAGGCGCAAATACACCTGCCAATACTGGAAGAGATAATAAAAGTAGGAATGCTGTCACTAATACGGACCATACGAATAGGGGTAATCTATGCATGGTCATTCCTGGCCCACGCATGTTAAAAATAGATAGGGGTCAGTCTATGCTGCCCTCCGAACCATACATGACAATTTTTTGTCATACAGCTCTCACTCGGAAAACTTCAATTGCTGAGATTCTTGTATCAGGTGCGTCTCAAAGGATGTGTTACTTAATAGAGGCCTAGGACTGATAGTATGATATTATCTGCATTTCCTAGCTTCTTTGCATGATACGCTTCGTGGTGAGCTTTATATAATGGAATCTACTTTCGTTTATATGCTTTGGGCAATCAGGTAACCTCAGTTTCTTATTCTAATTTTTACTTAAACGTCTAAAACAGTCCTTACATGATTTATTTCCATATTCCTATCACCGCAGATGGCACAAATCCGACCTAACCCAGACTCGTAAAATTTTTCGGTCTACTAAACCTGCATAACCTAATTTGGAGTAGCTGTTTACCTTGTAATCATGTAGAACCTTATAGTTATTTGGAATCGTCAGGCTACTCTAAGTATTAAGGCATTGAAGCTTAGCTCCAATTTTATTGAACCCAGTTCGGAACTTCGATTTTCAAGCCGGCTTTGGATGAGTGAACTAAGAACCATATAACTTTTTGCAGATTTTTTTTATCAACCACACCACAATAATTGGGCAGTCCTATTAATTAGGCCAGGATGATGGATATCTGGATGTGATAGTCTTATCTTTTGATTACCTTTGGCGCAGATTCATTTATGATTCGGCCTTTGCGTATACGTATCTGCGAGTTTAAAAAACCAGTTCCCATGCAATCTAGAAGTAGAAGGGGTTGGGGCATCTGAACCTTTTTCCACAAAGCCAAGAAAGCTGGTTTTACGAGTAATGTCCCCAGGCTTACCTTGGATACTTTCATAGCAGTAAACCAGAAATTTAGGATCCGATAGAATTATTCTCAGTCCATTATAGCGTCCCTGGTTATTTTTACAATTGTTTACTATCTTACTTAACATATGTATGGGCGTCGCTTTGTTAACCATTCTTCCGATTTGTTTGAAGAGGTCTGCAAGAGTAACTTTCTTTGCCCGAAACAGATGAAAAAGAACTATGGATCGTTTTCTGACTAGTCACCTTTGTTTTCTGGCTGGGTTGGTTTCCTTCCTCTTGCTACTATGAGACCTCTGAGCCCGCGCATCATTTGTCGGATGATGTGAAGCGGTTACTTCCCGTGGTTGCCCTATTTTCGTGTTTTGTTTTTGACCTTTGTCAAAGCCTTCAGTAGTTTAAGGTCCTTGCGCACTTGCTTGATTGCTCAGGCCGGTTCCTATGTTAGAATCACTCGTGGCTGTCCAACAACTATGACCATTCACTACATCAGTCAAAGCTTTCGCCCAGATTGGTATTGGTTCCTGGGTTACTCTACCACACATATACCGACGTATTCTGCTTGGGATATGTAGCCTTTTCAAGGCAGTGAGTGCGTATCAAGTTGGTTAACCTAACCCTTACTACCCTGCTTAAAGGATACCACCAAGGAGGGCAGTCCCCTTTGGCCTCCCCATTGACCAACTGCTCGCAAACATGATGGATTATTAACCCAAAATGCCGCATTGGCCTGCTGCATGTATTTCTTTAAGAAAGTCAGACATACATGTAGGAATATGGATATTAGTCCTCACTGAAAACGAGCCTCGCACAGCGCACTAGTGATAAAATTGATAGAACCTAAAATAGAGGAAACACCCGATAAATGAAGACTGAAAATGGCTAAATCCACAGATCCTCCAGAATGACTGGTTATACCACTTAACGGCGGATAGACCGTCCATCCGGTACCAGCGCCCACTTCTACCAAAGCAGAACTTAAGAGAAGTAACAGTGACGGTGGTAACAACCAAAAACTAATGTTATTTAATCGTGGAAATGCCATATCAGGTGCACCTATAAGAATCGGGACGAACCAATTACCAAATCCACCTATCATTGCAGGCATAACCATAAAAAAAATCATTAAAAAAGCGTGAGCTGTTATTAACACATTATAAAGTTGATGATTTCCGCCAAGAATTTGATTGCCAGGCTGTGCTAATTCCATACGAATTAGTACTGAAAAGCATGTACCCATGACTCCGGCAATGGCACCAAAAATGCAATAGAGAGTCCCTATATCTTTGTGGTTCGTGGAAAACAGCCATCTTTGTGCAAAATTGTTCATTTCAGAACTCCATCTTTCAATAATACCATGCTTTGTTGAACTAGTTTTGACTGATGTTTTCGCAATTTAGAAAAGCGAAATTCGTCACAAACTGTTTCGCGAAAACAGGTGACTATCTTCTCTTGTAAACTGCTGCGAGACTGCTCTTGAATAGCTAACAGTGTTTTCAACTTTTGCTCTACTTGTTGGCATAACACAGCTTGCACTGTCTGTTTGCATTTAGGTGCGCAGCGCGTAAGCAGATCATTTATACAAGATTCTCCAATCATTTGCGTACTTGAACGCAAACTTATACTACGTAATTCATGCTGTTTCTTCAACTCGGACAACAGAGCTTCTTGAGAACTCATCAATTGCTGTAATTCTGAAAGAAGAGCTTCGCTTCGCGCATCAGAAGTAGCTTTTAAAGTTTCACCAAAGGTTTTTTGACTAAATATAACAAAACCTACGAAACTTAAAGCTACAATAATTTCTTCATTATAAATTAAGATTTGTTTTGAACTTAAAACACTAAAAATTAAAATAGCAAATATAATAAATTCACGCATTCGTATTTTTCTTTTTTCTTGGTCCGTTCTTGATATTTACTAGGGTGTTCCTTTGTCCGCGTAAAACATAGATTTTGTTAAGAGCTGCGGTTTGACGTGACGCTAAAGAAGTTATATGATAAGTAGAGGGACTCATAATTGAAAGTGCGTTTTTTTTTATTACTTGTGAGACACTAATTTCTCCCAAGGAACATACATAAGATTTATTCAGTTGTTTTAATTGATTAGCATTTAAGCTTTTTACCATTTCGTTACACCACTTGGATGCTCCAGATACACCTGAGTACAGATAGGATATACTGGTATCAAAGCATTCTTTGAAAACAACATCCTGTTCAACACTGTAATCGCTCGGCTCTGTACCTACATTTTGATGCGAAATCAGCTGTTTTCGTAATTTGAGAATGCGACTTATTTTGGGTAATCCATCATTATATAATAATACATAAAAGGCCATATAAAAAACACATAACCAAACAAATTGCGTTAAATAGGTAAATTGATCTAGTTGAGGCATTTTTTTTACTTTTTCTTTGCTGATTCAAATACTTTTATTGAATCACGAGAGAAGAAAACTTGTTTTCTTCTTTGAGCCCTTAATGTTAAAGCTCTTTAAGCAAAACCTGCCAAACGGGCCGCAGATTTTCATGAGAAATTGAAGAAGGAAAAATTGGTGAAAAAACTAGAATCATGATTAAAATATATATATATATATTTTGTTATTAGTATTCTACATAACACGAAGCGAACACCACGATTGTTTTGGAGTCTGGACGAAAAAAAAGATTTTTTAAGCTTATAGAATGATAAATAGATAGGTTAACTAAAAGCTACTAATATTTCCACTACTATCCATTCCATCATCGAGGTATCGAGTTTCCACATGGGTATATGGGGCAATGATAAATCGCTTGTAGTCACACTAATTGGTCATTTCCATGCCATCCTTTCTTCAAACCCAGTTCTTTAGTTGCTCTGCGTTAACACACCAACAAACTTTAATTCCTTGCCCGGCCTTGATCTCTGAGTCTAGATACGTTATTTGTGATGGATCGTTCCGTATTTTCATGCGTTTTCTCAGTGTGGGCTTGAGGCTTTGGGCCTAAGCGCTTTAAGCTTTGTTTGGTCTTTTGGGTCGTAAAGACCATAGGAATAAAACTGAAATTTTTCTTTTTTTTTTTTTCGGTCTTTTCATATTTATGAAAAAATGTGTTTTTTTTCGTGTTTTGCAAGTGTTTCCGCTTTGTGCCTAAACGCTTTACTTGTTTTTGACGCGGTTTTGCTGGCGAAGAATAATCTAGTTTGCCATCACCAATTTCTTTTACTACGATATTGCCAATTTTTGAGTTCATGTTCAAAATGGAGAAGATTCTCCATTGACTATGAAATACTTTTCGATTTCTGCGAAGACTCTTTGGAAGAAAAGCTATATGACCTGCGATTGCTACCGCATAACCTCCTTTGACTGAATTCAAAATAAACCCTTTGATCAAATTCCGGTCACTTCGCCAAATTTTAGTTAGTTCAGTCCAAACTAGTTTGCTTTTCCATTTTCTTTCTAGCGGTTTTGACAAAAGCATTTTTGGTTCACCAAACACTTCCACATCTTCAATTCCCAAAATAAACCTCGTTTGCTTAGTGATTGGCACTCTTTTCAGCTCATGTTGGAAACAAATTATTGGAGTTTTCAGCCCTGTATTCACCAATATAATGTTTTGTCGTAATTTTTTAACTGAACATTGTATAGCGCTTCCGCGTAATGGATTCAAACTAGAATTATATTGGGGAAATAGTTGAGTAAAGCTCATGTTGCTTTTTTTCTTTTTTTTAGTACTTATTTTTTAACCTGATTCATCTGCTTAGAGAGGCTTTCAGACCACGCTGCGCCCTCATACTCAGTTTCATGAGGAATGCAATTACATAGTAATTGCTAGAGAGTGGGGCGAAATTCGGGCTGCTATTGTTGTGTCCTTTTCCAGAGCCGTACATGATAGTTTTGTGTCATACGGCTTTTTGCTCGAAGCCACGAAAAAAAAAGTATAGATTTTTTTATGTTGATATCATCCATTTTCTATCACCAGTTAGCCTATCTCGCAAAAAAAGAGTCCGATATCGTCGCTGCGTGAATACACACGCGGCTCTTAACGAATAAGGCCTAAGGGGCTGCGAAGACTGTGGCCTTTCATTCATTTTTTTTATATCGAAAATAGAAAAAAATGGCTAAGTAACATAAAGGTAATGTATTGGATTGCAAATCCTAGAAAGATGGTTCAAATCCGTCCTTAGCCTACTTTAAATTCTACCGTTTCTTTACAAGTACTGCACTTTCTTATTTAAGGAAGGTCAAAAACTTTGATCAACCTCTATACTTACCCGCCATCTGCAACACAGACAGTGCAGGCAACAACCAGCTAAGCGCCCGCGACCTTTTGGCAAGGCCTTCAAACTTTGAGGTTGCTTTTTATCGAAGATAAGAAGCAAGATAAGTAAAATATATATATATTTTTTTTTTTGTGAAGCAGTCTCCGGAACGAAGCATGCTTTTGTTTAAAGCCACTGCAAGATCGACTTTCAGACCACTTTATTCTTTTAAGATCTGAACTCCTTAAAAATTCTTTAATAGAAAGCTTCACTCTATTGTGTTTAGAAGTGGATTTGAACCACTGACACAAGAATTTTCAGTCCTTTGCTCTAACCACCTGAGCTATCTAAACAGAAATAAAAAAAAGGAACTATGTACAATTCTAGTTTGTTGGTTATTCAAAAATTATTAAGTACAAATGCATATCTGGGCCATCGAATACCTACTTCTGATTTTCAAGGATATTTATACGGATTTAGAAATGAAATGGCTATTATTAATTTAGAAAAAACACTTATTTGTTTACGAAGGGCTTGTAATTTTATTGAATCTATTATTCGTGCAAAAGGCCATTTTTTATTAGTAAATACCGATCCAGAATATAATAAAATAGTTCAACAAATGGCAAAAACAACCAATCAGAGCTATATCAATCATAAATGGATTGGAGGATTTTTGACCAATCGCAAACATATGAAAAATGTACAAAAACACTTTCAGAATTTCTCTGCGCATTCCAAATTGAAAGACGCCTCTATATCGTCGCCCTTCGATTTTTTTCCGCATTTTAGAAAGATGCAAAAATGTTTTGAAGGAATCATGACACACGATATTCCAGATTGTTTAGTAATAATAAATGCAAATAAAAATTCTATGGCTATACTTGAAGCCAATCAATTACAAATACCTATCGTATCTTTGGTGGATTCTAATATTTCAAACAGATTACAAAAATTAATAACTTATCCCATTCCAGTGAATGATGATTCTATACAGTTTGTATATCTATTTTGTAATTTGATTACGAAAACAGTCATTCTTTCACAAAGTGCTTGGCCGCTCTCGCGAAAATCCTTAAGTCGAGGCCGCAGGCCCTAGCTAAAAAAACAATCTCTAGATTGTTTTTTTCGGATTGAAAATGGAGAAAAAGAAGCTTGAAACTCTTTCTAAAACTTTTTTATCAACAGATTTTACTTAATTCATCTACACTAATAACGACTTTTTCTCTATTTCTGTCATATATCGTAGTCATGCCCTTAATGATAGGCTTTTCTAAAGACTTCTTATGTCATTTTCATTTAGGTCTAATTTGGATTTGTTTATCGTTTTGTTTTCTTCCCGAACGTTTTCTTCAGAATGATTTTGAAGATGGTACACTCGAATTGTATTGTTCAAGCGGCTATTGTTTGCAAAAAATATTACTTTCTAAATTGGTAGGTCATTGGGTTCTTCAAATAAGTGGTATTTTTGGTACTTTTCCAGTGGTACAACTTTTATACCAATTTGATCAACTCAAAATGAATTGGTTCACCCTTATTATAGGAAGTCTGATATTTACTCTTATGTGTGGTATTCATTCTTGTTTGGCTCTTGGAATAATATCTCATAGTTGGAACAGTTTGCAAAATCTTACCACTTTACCCACTCTATTACCTTTAATTATCTTTTGCGCTTCTACCGAAACAGAATGGTTTCATGTTCTTCTATTAATGGGATATTTACTTTTGTTTTTATTTCTTTATCCTATTTTGGTTTCAATTACTTTACAAAAGTTGATAAGCCAATAGGATTGATTGCCTTTGCGGGTATACCGGCTCACTCATCGTAAATATTGTGGAGCAAACAAAAAAAGAATATATATATATTCTTTTGAATATATATATTCTTTTCCTTCTGTATTTATTTTCTATACTAGACTCCTGTACACTGTCTAATTCTGGCAAAAGAAGAAAGCAGGGATTTGGTGAAGTTTGGGTAAGAAAACTATTTCTAGGTGGCCCAGATGCGAATGATCCAGCTTAGCAGAGCGCAAAGCTTCTTTTTTTTCGCATTATAGATATCTTAGGAAGGCCTATTAGTAAAGCGCTTCAAAGCGCAGCGCTCAGCGAAGAAAATTGGTTTCTTTGCTGGGCTGGCTTTTTTTCGGCAGGTTTCCACAAAGCAAAGAGCAAATCAAGCAGAAAAAAAAGCTGTCGAATTTTCAATAATTAGCACGAAATGATCCATATTTTTTTTCTAGCTGGGCCATTGATGGATTATTATTTTATGATAAAACGTTAGAAAATCCCTATGTATTTCGAAATACTACGACCTTATTTGATCATGTTATGCTCTTTTCGCTATGCACGAATTCTCATTGGATTTTGTTGGTTCTTAGCAGCAATGGCTATTTACTTAAGTATTTGGGTAGCACCATCCGATTTTCAACAAGGTGAAAATTATCGCATTATCTATGTGCATGTTCCAGCCGCTTGGATGAGTTTACTTATTTATATCGCAATGGCTATCAGCAGTGTGTTATTCTTATTAACAAAACATCCGCTTTTTCAGTTATTTTCCAAAAGCGGCGCCAAAATAGGTGCTTTGTTTACATTGTTTACCCTATTAACCGGGGGTTTTTGGGGTAAACCTATGTGGGGTACCTTTTGGGTGTGGGACGCTCGTCTAACCTCTGTATTAATCTTGTTCTTTATTTATTTAGGTGTACTGCGTTTTCAACAGTTTTCCGTGGACGTCGCTTCTATTTTTATTTGTATAGGGTTAATAAATATACCAATAATTAAATTTTCTGTAAACTGGTGGAATACATTGCATCAACCTTCCAGCATTAGCCAATTTGGTACTTCAATACATATTTCTATGCTCATTCCAATCCTGTTAATCCTTACTAGCTTTCTTTGTTTAAGCGGGATTTTTTTTATTTTGGAAACACGTCAAATTATTTTATCTTTTTCTAGTTTTTCCGTAAAAAGTCAAATAAATCCGCAAAACAACAATAGAAAACAGGTTTCTTTTTATACAGACAATAGATCAAGCAAAAGCACCTAAGGAAAGGTGGACTTTTAGTATTGGTTTAAGCAAGTTGTTCAAGGCTTTGAGGGAAGCAAAGCAACGCTCTGCGTTAAAAAACGCAAAAAAATCTATTTTTTTTGCTAATTATAAGCAAAATTTACTGAAATGTATAATGAATTGGGCCATTATTTTTTAGTACTGAGTATTTTTGTCGCATTAACTTACAACAAAAGACCTGCGGCTATTTCACTTTATTTTTTTCTCTTTACTATTTCTTTTTTTGGTATTTTGTCTTGCTATATTTCTTCTGATTTTTTCAATTACAATGTATTTACCAACTCAAATGCTAATGCGCCTTTATTTTATAAAATATCAGGAACATGGTCTAATCATGAGGGCAGTTTGTTATTATGGTGTTGGATCCTAAGTTTCTATGGATTTTTTTTGGGTCATCGGGTTCGACCCTGCAATGTTTCAAAACGAGGGCGCAGCAAAAATCTCTTTTTTTTTCGCAGACCGCTTGTGGCTTTTCGCTCCGCTTCCTTCATAAAAAAAGAGAATAAACAATTCAGACATCATTTGTTGCAGAACCTGTTTGGCACCATAAATCATAAAAGCTCCCTCGAGAGCCAATCCCAAGCGGCGCCCTCAGGTATCGTTCAAGAGCTCTCGGATAAAAGGTTAAAAGATGGTGTAAATGCAGAAGAAAATAAAAGGCCCATAAGGCTTAAAAAAGGGAAAGAGTTGAAAAAAAAAAAATATAGATTTTTTTTTTTGCTTTACGCTTTATGTAACAATTTAGATTTTTTCTTTTTGGCACAAAATGCAAATAATAAAGTTTCCTTTATTGATGAACGGCGAATTTATATGGGCATTGCTTTATTTTTTTCGATTTTCTTATTAGCAAGTTCCAATCCTTTTGTTCGAATTTCATTTGTTTGTACTAAATCACTTGCAGAATTAAATCCTGTTTTACAAGATCCTATATTAGCTATACATCCTCCCTGCATTTATGCAGGATATGTCGCCAGTGCTATCGGTTTTTGCTTATGTCTAGCCAAAATAATGAATGGTATCTCTGCACTCTATTTGCCAATGCGAAGGGAAAGCAAGGCCGAAATTTTTGATGCTTTCTTTCGCATAACAAATAAGCTGATTACTCAGGAGAATGCAAAGAAAATTCTAAAAAATCTATTTGAAAATACCTGTTCTCTTTATCCCAGTTTTGCTTTCATCTTGCTACGCAATAGAAGCCTGCTTGGGCTTCGGCACTTGGTGTCGCCTTCTTCGCTTTGGTCAAAAGAGCGGCTGAATCTTACAAAGAGCCAGTGGACTAAGCGTGTTGTTCATAAAGCAAATACTGCGTTTTTGTATTTTGGTTGGACCCGTAGCGCGAATAAAGTGGTCTCTGGCCCACAATACCATGGGTGGAAACAAATTCAAATTTGGATCTTGACATGCTGGTGTTTTTTAACTGTAGGCATATTGCTAGGAAGTTGGTGGGCTTATCATGAATTAGGGTGGGGGGGTTGGTGGTTTTGGGATCCTGTAGAAAATGCTTCTTTTATGCCTTGGCTATTAGCTACAGCTTGTATTCATTCAGTAATTTTCCCTAAATTGAATTATTGGACTTTGTTTCTTAATATGGTCACTTTTCTATGTCGTGTTTTAGGAACTTTTTTCGTACGTTCTGGATTGCTAACTTCTGTTCATAGTTTTGCTACAGATTCTACACGAGGAATCTTTTTATGGTTTTTCTTCCTCAACATTACTAGCATATCTTTGATGTTTTTTTTCCAAATGAAGCGGCAATCAAGTACTAGGCTAATTGGTGCATTCTCTGATTTATCATTGAATCAAAGCCTGAGGACCCCAAAACCCGTAAACCGGATCTTATGGTATTCGCGGCGAAGTACTCTATTCGTGCACTTGCGTCAATTTACTCGTTTATCAAAGCTGATGGAGGACGAAGAAGGCCATGACAAACTAATTGGATACAAAGCAAGTAAAATACATAAAGAAAAAAAGCTCTTTTTTTGGGCCAAAGAGAGAAAAAGCTAGCAACATTTCGAATCCACACGGTGAAACCTTTGGCTTTTCTGTCATTTGTTATGCGAAGGCTCGGCGCCTTCCAGTAGCTATGGCTACAGAGGTAGCGTACCGGGGGCGCAAAGCCTTCGCCGAAGGCCGAAGAAGAGAAGCCTTCGGCCCTGCCAATGAATCATTTTTTTGTTTCAATTTTGAGTTTTTTTATCTTGTATTCTTTTCTTCTTTAAAGCAAAATCCTAAAAACAAATAGAGCAGATGGTCCAACTACAGAACTTTTTTTTTTTTCTTATGTTTATGGTTGTGCTTTGTGGTACGGCAGCACCCATACTATTTCAATGGTTGGTAAGTAGAGATGTTTCCACAGGTGCTCCTTTTTCTCATGGTACTATAATACCTATTTTTACCTCTTTATTATTGCTTCTAGTTCATGTACATTCCAGGGGATTCATACGCTCTATGGAGAAAACAGAAAGGATAGTTTTGGTAAAAGCAAAACGCATTTTATTACTCAACATAATTGAAAAAAGCTCCCCAAAAACTAGAGCTAAAAATGCATTTTTTTTCTTTTTTTTTTTTTTTTCGAATTTTTTTATTTTTAAATTTATGGGAGACTTGTCATATTTAGAATCTTTCTGTAGTGTGCTTTGTTTTTTATTATTTTGTACATTTTTTTTATCATTTAAATATAGGCGCGATACGTGGGCAAACGAGGAGCGTAGGCTTGGAATGGAAGAGAAAAGAAAACCGCGTAAGCGGGCACAGAGAAGAAAGCGCCAAGCGCTTTGTTGGCCTGACAGAAAAAAGAAACAAAGAAATAAAAAGAAAGAAAATTTTTCCTTTTTATTTCTTTCAAATAAATCAAAAATATTTTTGATTTATTTGCTGCAATTTTCAAAAACCTTCGGCTTCAACGAGAAAAGCAAAATTTTTGCTTTTTATTCTCTGCTTGCTTTTTTGCAAGCTTATTCTTTCGTCCTTGAAAATATTTGGAATAGATTTTTTATTGTTCGCGCCTTACCGAAAAGACTGATGGATGTTGGTCATGACTTTCGAAAAGTTCCCATGACTATGAAAATTTCACATGGAGGAGTTTGCATCTTTATTATGGGTGTTATTCTGTCGTGCGACCCGGCAGCTTATGCGCGACCATCTCGTGTTTAAGCTCACGCCATGTGGGCGTGAACTCTGGTTGAATTCGGGTTCTAAATCCCGCCGCTGAGATGCTCAGTCGACTCTTGAACCTTGATAGGAAGACGGCTTCTTCCCAAATTAGTGCAAGAGGTTCAAGGACTTAGGATGAACTTAATGTGAATGGGTATAAGCTTCGCTGCTCAAAAACACCCAGTATTGACCACACTGAGAGGCTTGCCAATGGCAAAAAAGGCCGCGGGTAACGCTAGTTGGCAAAATGGCGTTAAGCATTCCTAACAATACGGAAAAAGAGGTCGTGATGATATTCATCTACGTTCGTACTGTTCCTCGTGGAGTAAATCTCACATCCAAAAATCTAACCAGGGAACGGAATAATTCCCATTAAGTTCCAGTAAAACTGGCAGGCCAGCCGGGCCGTAAGCTAGTGGGAACAGGATTCTTCCGAAAAGACAAGACCTTCGGGGCAAACGCTCACTTTGCTCGCGTTAGTAAAGTAAATCTCGAAGAAAAGGCCGACGCGGGGACTCAGGGCGCAGCATAACGAATGGTGGAGAGTTCATATAAGCAGAATAAACAGGAAAAAAGATTTTTAGGCGAATGTTATGTAAATTTCCGCTTTATTATTCATTTATTATTCGGTTTTCAGGTTCCCCTTGAGAAGAGCCGTATGAGGCCGTAGGCTCACGTACGGTTCGGAAGCCAAGCCCCTGCGGTGATGCTGTGGCTTAGGTTAACCAACACAAAAAAGAGACAGTTTACTCAATTATTGCCTTTAGGTTCTGAACTACATATAGGAAGAGAGCATTGTTGTTTGCGAGGTATTGATCAATTACATGGACCCACCTTTCATTCCATTTGTGGTAATTTGATTATCTATAAACCGTCCTTAAAAAATCCATTCATTTTTGATTATGATGAATCACTTCGTGCCATAATCGACTTGTTGCCACTTGCTGCGCTTTCGTACCAGAATGAAAAAGTTGAAAAAAAATATATATATTTTTTTTCAACTTTTTTCCATGGTGACAGATCATGGAGAAATCGCGAACATCATAGTTTCCCACTTTGGTTGACTGTGTTCCCAGAAAAAAGATTTTCTTTTTCTAATCGAGAAACAAGCACTACCAAAGTGGCTATACATAGTAATCTTTTTACGGATCTATATGCTTTAATTGGAACTGGAAGTTTTGAAACAGGCTGGTATATTACCATAATGAAACTACCTTTCATTTTCTGTATTTGGATAGGCTTTATTTTGGCTTCATTAGGAGGCTTGTGTAGTTTTCTACGTCAGCTGGCTTTATATAGATTGGATTGGAATTGAAAAAAAAATATATATATATTTTTTGTATAAAATAAAAAATTACATAAATCTGGAGTAAAAGGATTCGAACCTTTGCCTGTCGGTATCAAAAACCGAAGCCTTTCCACTTGGCTATACTCCAAAAAATCTACCTACGGCCTTTTTTCGAAGTTTGTAAAGTGCTACGCACCCGCCTAAAACAAAAACGAAATAACTTCCCACTCTGCCAATGGCTCATACCAGAACAACGTAGGGGCGGTTAATTTGCTTAGGTTCTCTTACAATATACAATATTTTTTGATAATCAAATTATTCATCTATATCGTGAATGAAGGACCTATAACTTTAAGCCTGAGCTGTTTTCTTATGCATACATAATAAATAAATAGAGCACATAATAGTTTAGAATCTGATTTATGAATTGAGCACACTTCTTATGAATAAACGTATATTCTTTTTTCGCCAATTAAGCAGCATGGCTTCTCTCCTAATTTCCAAAAACAGTTTGATCACGACTGGTGTTCGATCCACGGGGCAAGAGTACAAATACTATGCGAGGTGAAAGATGCATTGATTTACAAATTTATGATAGAATACTAAATTTCCTAATAGTAGTTATACCTTTTTTTTGTCAAATGTCGTATGAATTTAGGTGAGGGCCGCAGCCATAAATCTTTAATAAAAAAATTCAAAACATCATAGGGATTTATATCTATAGATCAAGCAATCTGATTACACTTAATCTTGATATGGGTCTTAAACCTAACCACTCAAATTACTAAGCCTGTTTTTAGGCGTTAGATACACAAAAATAACCGCAGTGATTAGAGGATAGTGCGATCACTGCGGTCCCTTCCGCACAAATAGGTTAGGATTAGAAAATGCATGTCATATTAATATCAAATATATCACAATGATATATTTAGGAAATAATAATGCTAAACAAATAGTTGTTTCTGGAGCCTCGTAACTTCCGCTGGGAATAATCATAATTTAAGGAAAGATAAGTTTCTGGAAATTCTCGTCATAGCCTTATGTTTTGCGATAAGGGCAGAGTTTAGGGTTAGCTTTAAGCTTATATTACCTAGGAAAAATCGTGGACTCATTATGTTATTTTATCGTCGTCACTTCAGAATATTGTCATACTTGACGCTTACTGTGGATTGGGCACCTTTATTCTTCATTTCTATTCGGTTGATCTGCGCGTAAATTTGTGGTCACTTCGTTATTCAACTTCCATTAGTCGAATATGCCGGGTGCAGCTCGACAATCTACCATAGCTGGTGGCATACTATCTCAAGAAGCAGTATTAACTAAGAAACAGTAATTATATAGTAGGCTAGCCGAACGACTAAAGGCCTGGTGATCGCAGAACTTGAAGTTTCGACTTGTACGGATAGAGGGACTCGAACCCCCACAAACATTATAGTCACCAGAACCTAAACCTGGCATGTCTACCAATTCCATCATATCCGCCAAAATTTGATTTAATCTGTGGAAATTTTTTTTTCTTTTCTTTAGTTATTAGACTCTCTTAATGGCCTCAATACCATTTCAGATGGTAGCTCAAGGGCCCGTGGATTGCCAGATTTTTTATTACTGATCGATTAATCACAGTCACATGAATGGGTCAAAGGCCCTCTCGTCAAACTAGAATTGAACTTACACCATCATATTTGGCCTAACCCTGTAGGTTAGGTCGTGTTTTATGGTTTCTGAGTCGTGCCTATAGATAAAGTTATTTCTCATGGTTCGTCACTGTAAAAATAAACTAAACTAGATTTGCTTATTTATTAATGATCCATAAGTCATATTGTTTTTTGCGTTTGCGGGTGTACTATCTAAGCATCGTATCTTTTTGACTGCGTCGAAAGAAAAAGGGCGAAGCGGGTCTTTTTTGCTTTCGCGCAGTCAACCACTAGTGCCGGTAGTTTATCTTGTAGGTCATTTGATTGGTATACTGGCGATTTTATTATGTTATTTTTTATTGTCGTCTTTGTTATATTGTGGTTGAGCGCGTGATGTACAAAAACATGCAAATTTTTGATTTACCCAATACTATACAGATTATGACATCTATATATTTCGGTCCAGTGCACTGTGGCGCGTTTTGCAACATGGCTCAATGTTGCGCCTCGAGCTAAGCCACAGCACGATACGCGCTGTCCCGCTGAGTAAAAATCTCCTCAAGCTCTTCAGGGTACTGCCCTATTTTCTGGCTACCAAGCACAGAGCCACCAGTTCAAGATCATTACTTTTTCTTGAATGAATCATCATAAATAATGATTATATATTTTTTTTCATAAAGAGAATATCTTGTTTTTTGCTTGATTCTGCAAAATAATTACACAACGTTAAGATCTGTAAAGGTTACATGCTATTTTGTTTTAAAAAAGGTTAACTAATTACCCTACTTACGGATGGAGAGGGATTCGAACCCCCGGTATTCTCAATACTTCGGTTTTCAAGACCGATTCTTTCAACCGCTCAGACATCCATCCTTATCTTAATAAGATCATCGGCTCAAAAGAACCAATAATCAACCTAATATTAATTTGCTATGTAAATGGAGATTTGAAAAAAAAAGCGAGAAGAAATAAAAAAAAATTTTAGGCGGATATAGATTAAAGGTAAATTATCTGCCTTCCAAGCAGGAGATATGGGTTCGATTCCCGTTATCCGCAATGGCTAAAAAAACAAATGAAACTTCATATGCCTGCATCAAGATTTAAAACTTGTCGTCAAATTTCGGAAAATGTTTGGCAGACCAAAAAACTTACTCAAAAACAAAAAGCCATTATTTTGAAGCTTCGAAAAAAAACAAATAAAAAACAATCTGACTTTTCCAAAGAATTACAAACTATACAAAAGTTGTCCCTTTTTTATGGAAAATTACCCATTAAAAAGATGCGAAGGTCTAAAACGCAGACTTATCTAGATAAAAAAAACAGTTTGTTATTCGATATAGAACGAAGATTAGACGTTATTCTGGTTCGTCTTAATTTCTGTTTAACCATTTGTCAAGCAAGGCAGCTAATAAGTCATAAAAAAATTTGTGTCAATTATAAAATGGTCAATATTCCTGGTTTTCAATTATCCAAGGGTGATCTTATATCTATCCAAGATAATTTTCTATATTTCATTAGATCAAAAATAAGACAAAATTTTCAGAGTAATCGAATATGGAGAATAAAACCTACTCATTTGGAGGTTAATTATAAAACATTAAAAGCCGTGGTATTATATGAACCTCAACAAATACAATTCCCTTATAGCATAGATCTAGACCTTCTTGATTAAAGCAGGAACGTATGTAAATTATTTATTGGCAGAGCGATAACAGAGTTAATCTCTCGTAGATGGTGAAAATATTCCGGGAATCTTTTGATTTTTTTGAACCATTTTTGGCTCTTTGCTATAGACATAAAGACAATACTACAATTGCGCAAAAAAAGAAAGTAAAGCTCGTATGCCCGGGCAGACGGAGCATTCGTTTTATGCTCTATGAGCTTTTTTCTTGGCCTCGTATTATCTTTCTGTGTCTTCGAGGCTAAAGACGGAAAAATAAGCGGGGAATTAAGTCCGCTTTGTAGTGTGGAGTGAAAAATACTTTTGTTTGCTGCGCCCTGGCTAGTTTTGTAACAGTTATAAGCGAGCCTAGTCTCATATCATATCGAATTGGCGAAGACTATGGCATAGTGGGCGTCGCAGCTCCATTTCGGCGAAGCGCTTATTTGTTGCTCGATGGCGTCGTCACGGTCGCTTTGCTCTGCTTGGCCGGATCCAAATCGACCATAAAGCATCTAGGGTGGGGTGGGGGAGGGCAGCGCGAACAAAAGCTATTAGGCTTCTGCGCGTCCTCTTTCCGCATCGGCAAGGAAAAAGAAAGGTAGCCAAGAAGGAATGGATAAATGGTTAAAGCTTCATGCATAGCAGCAGGCAAAATTAGGCCAAAGATCAAAAAAAATCTATTTAGATTTTTGTTTTTTGTTGCGCTCCGCGGCCTGGCCCCTGGCCATGGCTCAATTTCGGTTAAAGGACTCGTTGCTTCTTATAAACTTGTATAATCAATGCGTAAAAAATGGTCAACTCTATTATACAATAAATAAGTAAACAAGCGACAATTTGACACCAGATATCTGGAGGTGTTAAAAAAGCTGCTGTAAAAATCGAAAGAACCATAAAAAAACGACGATTTTTACAGCAGCTTTTCACAAAAATTCCTTTTGATTCTAGCAAAAAAATCACAAGTACCTGTACTTGAGAGCATATTGATGAAATAAACAAAATACGAACAGTTAATAAAATATAGTCAAAAATCTTAGGTTGTAACTTTATTATAAGCAGATTAGTTGATGTTTTATTTAATTCATATAAAAAGTGCCAAACATTGGGAACTATTCCAACAAAAGTGGCAAAAAAAAACAAGAAGAAGCAAAAACCACTTAAGTAAAAGAATTTGTTGTATTTTTTTCTTTGTTCTTTATAACAACTAGGAATCAAAAAACACCAGATTTGATAACTTAGAAAAGAAAAGAAAAAATAAAAGCATGATATTAAAGAAATAGTAACATACGTGCTTAAGGCCTCCGTTAATTGTGTACAAATAAAACCCGAATAGGAGAGAATAAGAAAGGATTTCGCTGACAAAAAAAACAAATCTTCTGAAAACCAATAACACGTAAACCATGTTAAACTGAAGCAAATAAATATCCAAAAAAAACGAATTCTAGCTTCTTTCAGAATAGTTTTAAATAAAAAATTCGTGATATTTCATTGTGTGTTAAACCTAATAAGGACGAAAAAAACGTTGGGTTGGCTTTTACTGCGCCCGGCAAAGTGCGCAATCAATCGTAAGGCCCTACCAAGATTTTATTTTCATCTCATTAGTAGTTAAGGGTTCGCCTCTAGAATTTTACTACATTTAAGGGTACTCATTCATCATAATGCAATTACTATGTACTAAAGCCGTATTACAGCCGAGCATTTTTTTTCTATTTCATTGAGTAAAAGGCATGGCATAGAGCGCATATAGCCACGGGAATCTATGGCGAAATCATATTTTTTTTGCTTTATGTATGACTTTTTTATTTCTGGTGCTATTGTCACGCTGCGCGCCCTTTATTCGTCATACGAAGACAGCTTTTTTCTTTGTAGTTCACGAATGAATGAAGGTTAGTATTGTACTGCATTCTTAGCTCAGTTGGATAGAGCAACAACCTTCTAAGTTGAAGGTCACAGGTTCAAATCCTGTAGGATGCTTAAAGAAAGTGCATAATGAATGAATCAATAATATATACCAACGGTACATGCATCTATCGATTAGTTCAAACCCATTAAAGGTTCCATATCATACATACATACATACACGCGCGGATTGACCGATTTCTAATAGAAATAAATAATTTTTTTTTTATTTTGGGGGAGAGTGGCCGAGTGGTTAAAAGCGACAGACTGTAAATCTGTTGAAGGTTTTCTACGTAGGTTCGAATCCTGCCTCTCCCATATACTCCGTATTTGAAGAATAGAGACGAAGCACTTGTTTTTGTGCTTATCCCTTCATGCAATTAAATAGAGTGGAACTTTCTCAGAAACATATTGAATGCTTTGGTATTCGAGCCCTCTCCGAACCGTACGAGATAGTCGCCCATCATACGGCTCTCTAATTCAACCTCTATTCGGATTTGTCTTTGTCGTTAGATTTTGGCTTGTTTTTTTAGTGACCGATCTCTAAGTGGCTTAAGTACCATAAAGCAACTTGCTTTTTCATTATGACGATCATGAGGAATTCTAGCGAGAAATAATAACATAAAAAAAAATGCATTTTCATTATCTCTTCCGAGCTCGTCCTTAATACTCTGAACATGGTGCATTCTCTTCAGATTTCCAATATAATGAAGGAAGCACGAAGAGCAGTTACGCAGCGTTTTAGTCATCAAGCAAGTGATGCCATAGAATTCTCGATAGCAGAATTTACTCTGTAGTTTAGAACGTATGAAACGAATTTTAAATAGTCAAGGTAGGGCTTTTGACAAGGACGCCACTAAGCTGGCATTGAAGACAGTATGGTTTTTAGTATATCCCTTTTTCGGTTTTCTATTTTGCGTGGAGTACCTCTTCCACTCATAGATTGTTTCCATGCTTCCATCTGGGTGTCCGTGATACCGCAAAAAAAAATAGATATATATCTATTTTCTTTTTTTGCTTATGAAAGTAGGTCTTCAAAAAGGCGTTTTCCATTTTCGGCTTCTTATTCTGCCTTGTCCGCAGAGCAAATGGCAGCATGTAAATTCGTTTTGTACTGAATTTTTTTCGATTACTGTGCTTCGTTCTATAGGGCTCCCAGTTTTGGTTCCATCAATGGTCTCCTTTTGTCCGATAAAAGAGCGACAGCGCCCTAAATTGCTTTTCTCTTTATTTTTAGACAAATCCCATTTGAAACCCATAGGGGCTTAGCTAGAAGACGTGGTTGAATATGGTCTGCTAAGGTACAGCAGACGGTTAGGCCCCTTCCCTTTTGTTAGCAGTTTTAGCGAAAAAAATCTTTTTACTACGTACGGCTCAGGCGGGTACTATGGGCCCTCTGACTTCCACTTCGGTCAGCTGGACGAAAGCGGATTTCACCGGTGTTGCCTACAGTTTTTTGCTAATTTTAATTCAAGGCCATTTTGCGTTGAGATGTCGTTCAGTCTTCTGTCCCCATTACTTTGGGTAATCTGCTCCCTCGTGCAGGCTCTGTAATATTGCGCCCGCAGGGTTTCTTTTTCCATTCTGGTCTTACCATAATTTATTGATGGCAGACTGAGAGCTTGACAGCGCGCACTCGTGTGCATTACCACAAGGAGTTCCTCGTGATTAACTGCAGGTCCAGTTTGACCGAAAGAGACTTTGATTTGCCAGAGCAGGGGCTCATCTCATACAAGAGCAGGCTAGCGTAGTGGTCTTGGGTTGTTTGAGCTAAAATCATTCGTTTGCTTTGTGAACCGACATACTCTAACATCATGGGGTCTTCCTTGTTTTTTCTTCCAACTACGTTTTTAGAGCATGCTGTGGTTCCCACCCGTTTACACGGTGGTTGGGTAAGCTCTATGCCTGGCACGCGGAATAGGGTCTCGCGTGGTTTGCTATATGGCTGCTAGCGCAAAACTGCGAATAATTTCCATATGGCTAAACAATGACTGTAGGCGACGCGAACGGTCGCCCTAAATTCCACTGCAATAGTCCCACGAATTCGAAAAGTTATAACCAGAATGGCCAGCCCAATAGCGGATTCCGCAGCTGCCACCGTTAAAACAAATAAAGCAAATAATTGACCCATCATATCATCTAAATAAACCGAAAATACCAAAAAGTTTAAATCGACCGCAAGTAACATTAACTCAATTGACATTAACATAATAAGGATATTTTTTCTATTCAAGAAAATTCCCCAAATACCTAAGAGAAAAAGAATCATAGAAAATGTTAAATATTTTACTAGATCCATAATAAGAGTCTTTTTTTCGAAAGCCAACTCGGTTTCAAGCCAAGCACATGCCGGTTCCTTAGCCAATAAGTACTGCTTTGCCCTTTTTTTCATGGCAAGGGCAATAGAAACCAGAACAAGCACATAGAGGACAATGGAAAAAACCATCATGAGTAACCATTTAATTACTTACTAACTTCATCCATGACACGGCCTCTACTAGCACCAGAAAAAAAATCTATATAGATTTTTTTTACTGCGCTCTCCGCGCTTATCTTTGCTTTCTAGCACTATCTGAATCTCTAAATGATTAGAAAGTTTTTTTAAAAAACAAAAAACAAAAAAACATATTTGATAATTATTAAACAAAATACTCTGAAAAGAATCAAGATCCAATTTCGTGTTATTTCATGGTGAACATAATCTGTCAGAATTTCTTCAATTCCCACATGAATATGCCAGAATAACAAAATATTTAACAGAATCAAACATGTGGGAGTAGAAACATTTGATATAAGAATGGTTGGAATTAGAGAAGCGGCAGTCATTCTTTGAAGAAGCCAATGCCCCAAGGTTTCTCTATGAGCTTTCATTGCTTTTTACCTTTTCTTTGAGAGTAAAAGGAAACTGGCCTTTTTGGTCCGGCCCCTTCTTGTAGAAGCGTATGTGACAATTGTCCATCATACGGCTCTGCCTATCTAAAAAGTATCCTATCGGCCGAAATAGTACAGATTGTAGGCTTGTCTTAGTTAAGCCTTCGCAAGATAAAGTCGATCTGATTCCGAGGCATCGCTGAGCTATCAGGGAAAAAAGGTCTATATATATATAGACCTTTTTTTTCGGGGTTATCGTATTTCGCGTTTATGAGAAATAGAATCGGATAATATTTGATACAGCTACAAAAGCTGCACAGAATAACATAATAATTCCGGAAGTATATACTTTGGATAATTCTAGAAAAAAACCTAAATCCCACAATAAATGACGAATTCCATTACTCATATGATAGCACAAAGCCAATAAACTGAAATTGACTACGCTTAAGATCAACCAATAGAAATAAAAAGTGAAGAAAAAAGCGTACCGGTAAAGATAATAAAAAGTAAGGTTAAGATCGCCTATTTTTAAGAAAAGAATACTAAAAAAAAGCATAATGGATAGAGTCAAACTTCGGTAGGAAGTTATGATTAACTCCTGCCTTCTAAGTGCTCTCCGAACCGTACGTGATAGTCTCCCATCATACGGCTCACTAACTCTCCTGATTTAAATTGAACTCATAGGAGACGGGCTCCATTGACTGCGGCTCGTTGGGTGCCTGCCCTTCCCGGCTACTGATTGGATTATTAATGGCATTGGATGTATCATCATATATAATGTATTAACATCTTGATGTTAATAGGGCGCAACAAAAAATAGATATATTTGCCGTTTTCTTTTTTGAGTTTTGAAGAGTAAAACCTGCCAGACTAGGCAGGTGCATAGACCCCTTCGCCTTTTATTCAATCCACAAGTTTCCTGTTTACACGATTCTTTTAGGATCAGGCAGGTACTATGGGTCCTCTGACTTCCAACTCAAATCATAGTGTATGGTTGGATCTCGCCGATATCACCTGTGAGCTATAGCGCTTGAGATGTCGTTTAGTTCTCTGTCCCCATTACTTTGGGTAATCTGCTTCCATGCGTAAAAATATATCTATTTTTCTTTCGTGCTTACCGTTCTTAGCCGCCAGCAGACTGAAAGCATAACAGTGTTCGTTCGTGCGATTCCTTGCGTGCATTTTTTTTGCACTAGTTCGCCGTAGAGTAGGCTGACCCGAAAAGAACTGCGATTCTGTTTTATCATCTCATGCTAAATGAAATCTATATATATATTTATATATAGATTTCATTTGGCAAGCGCCAGCGGACTCGCGGAGGATTCTTGAGTAGGCCGATAACCTAGCCGACGAATATCTCCTTTATCGCTGCTTCTGTGGCATGCTTCCTTTTTCTTGCTATTGGGTAAGCCCTGAGCCCCTCGAGCAGTAGCGCCTTTGTTGTAATCACAAGTAATCTAACGGCCGCCCCTAAGAAAGCCCCAGAAATTCTATGAAAAATAGAAAGAGTAGAAGTAAGCTGTGGCTTATAAATGGTAAGATGAGGTGATAACGGTCGATTGATTTTCATGTTTTTAGTTGACTTTGATTCTGACTCAAGGTGACAGGATTTGAACCTATGACCCTCTGTACCCAAAACAGATGCGCTACCAGACTGCGCTACACCTTGGCTGATGTTCCTCAATGAATATTTGATAAATGCTTAAATTGTTATTGAACAACATACAAAAAGAACTAAAACTAATAAAAAAAACTCTATTTTTAACGCCACTGAAAAAAAGCACGACCATCTTGTTCAGTTTCTCTTTTGCTTGAAAATATTTTTTTGGTAGACGTTTAGTTTATGATCGTTTCAGCCCTTTAATGCTTGCTCTAGACCAGAAGGGCAAGTCAGTCATTGCCCGCC